AACATTGAAAAAAGCCGTGCCTGAAGGTTCACAAGCGGCTGAATCTTTATTACGTAAGGGCTTATTGGATGCAATTGTACCACGTAATCCTTTAAAAGGTGTTGTGAGTGAGTTATTTCAGCTCCATGCTTTTTTTCCTTTGAACAAAAATGAAATCAAATAAAATAGAACAGTTAGTTTATCAGAATTAAACCAAAACCCTGAAAAATTTATTTTACTCTCTTGCTTGCATATGTATAGATAATTCAATCAAATAGAGATATATACAGATCTATAGAGAGTCTTCGATCTTTTTGCATTTCCCAAAAATTCCCTGTTGTTGGATCAGATTCAAATTCATTTTGTAGAAATTAAATTTGTATTTGTAAAAGAATAATAAATCTAACAAGGGGATTATGATACATCTATTTTATTTTGAAAGATGGATAAGTCCATTTATTTAGTTTAGCGGTTCTTGTACCTATTTTTTATTCTATTTCTATTAGGTGTTATAATTAGGTTGTATATTAGTATTAGATATATATTTACTTAAAGATACTTAGTAAGATACTTAGTATAATTATATAATAGATATAATAGAAATAAAAAAAAATACAAGATATTCTAAGCTATGTTTAGAATTCAGAATATAACAATAACAGGTACAAATATTAAATTGAGGTACACATTTTATGACAACTTTCAATAACTTACCCTCTATTTTTGTGCCTTTAGTAGGCCTAGTCTTTCCGGCACTTGCAATGGCTTCTTTATTTCTTCATATTCAAAAAAATAAGATTTTTTAGATCCGATGAGATCTAATCGTATCACTCCTTTTTTATTTTAAAAACTTCGATTCGATAAGACCCATTTGGTAGAATATTGTATAACACATAGATTCCTACAAACATAACTAAAAAAAGCTCTTATGCATGTGTAAACGTATTAGATGGGTAAATCCATTTGCGCTTTTTTAAAAAATGGATCATCATCGGACCGATGTATGAAATTAAAGTAAATGTATTTATTTGTATGTATATAGGGGATCGTCTAAAGAAAGGAGATGTTATTATTTTAGATATAAACAATTCTATGAATTACTCCTAAGGTAAAGGTTCACAACAAAATAGTTGATGAGAGTTACTTTGAAAACAAAAAAAGGAAAGTCATATTTTCTCAATTCCAAAAAATTGTATAACTGGATCTAATATATATGAGTTGGCGATCAGAATCTATATGGATAGAATTTATAACGGGGTCTCGAAAAATAAGTAATTTCTGCTGGGCCTTTATCCTATTTTTAGGTTCATTAGGATTCTTATTGGTTGGAATGTCCAGTTATCTTGGTAGAAACTTTATATCGTTATTTGCGTCTCAGCAAATTCTTTTTTTTCCACAAGGGATTGTGATGTCTTTCTATGGGATCGCAGGTCTCTTTATTAGTTGCTATTTGTGGTGCACTATTTTGTGGAATGTGGGTAGTGGTTATGATCTTTTTGACCGAAAAGAAGGAATAGTGCGTATTTTTCGTTGGGGATTTCCTGGAAAGAGTCGTCGCATCTTTTTACGATTCCTTATGAAAGATATTCAGTCCATCAGAATAGAAGTTAAAGAGGGTGTTTCTGCTCGGCGTGTCCTTTATATGGAAATTAGAGGTCAAGGGGCTATTCCTTTAATTCGTACTGATGAGAATTTTACTACACGAGAAATGGAGCAAAAAGCTGCTGAATTGGCTTACTTCTTGCGTGTACCAATTGAAGTCTTTTAAAATGAATTCATTTTAAAAGACTAAATGCTTTAGCAGTAGGAAGAAAAAACTAACAAATTTCTTTCTTTTTTTTTTTCAATTGAACATTCATATAGTCTTTTATGCTCAGTTTTTTTATATATTTGATAGAAAAGAAAGGGAGTTTCTTCGTCTCAAAATAGAATAATATTTTTTATTTTAAAAATTTTTCAAAGTTCTTTTAGTATTGCTCGAAAAAAGGGGGAATACCATCCTGGAAATCCAATTTTTTTCTTGATTCAAATTGCAAGTGTATTCTGAGTCTATGTCTGTATTCTTTCTAGATTCAAAGTAAAGACTAAGTAGTGAATCAAAATAAAAAAATAAAATGGATTCATAGGTTCAATACATTCTATTCGAATTAGAATAGAAACTCATGCTCGATAGAAATATTAGATCTAATAGAATCAACAAATGCGGTAGGTTCATTAATAATTCACAGATTCAAAATGGCAAAAAAGAAAGCATTCATTCCTTTTTTTTATTTTACATCTATAGTCTTTTTGCCCTGGTTTATCTCTCTCTGCTGTAATAAAAGTTTGAAAACTTGGATTACTAATTGGTGGAATACTAGACAATGCGAAACTTTTTTGAATGATATTCAAGAAAAAAGTGTTCTAGAAAAATTCATACAATTAGAGGAACTATTCCAGCTGGATGAAATGATAAAGGAATACCCAGAAACCGATTTACAACAATTTCGTCTAGGAATCCACAAAGAAACAATCCAATTCATCAAGATACACAATGAGTATCGTATCCATACAATCTTGCACTTCTCGACAAATCTAATATCTTTCGTTATTCTAAGTGGTTATTCCTTTTGGGGTAAGGAAAAGCTTTTTATTCTGAATTCTTGGGTTCAAGAATTCCTATATAATTTAAGTGATACAATTAAAGCTTTTTCAATTCTTTTATTAACTGATTTATGTATCGGATTCCATTCGCCTCACGGTTGGGAACTAATGATTGGTTATATTTACAAAGATTTTGGGTTTGCTCATTATGAGCAAATTTTATCTGGTCTAGTTTCTACCTTTCCAGTAATTCTTGATACAATTTTTAAATATTGGATCTTTCGTTATTTAAATCGTGTATCTCCGTCACTTGTAGTCATTTATCATGCAATAAATGACTAAAAAAAAGATTCACGGATCCAATTCTAATCTTTCTTACCTTATACATCATAACCAAATCAAAGTCGTATTTACTTTACTCTTTTTACCCATGAGGGATTCCTTGTATATTTCAACAAAAAATTTTTCTTTTTTCAGTAAATGTAAATAGCAGAATTGTGGCTAGGGAAGCATATTATCGACCTACCTAACTTTATTGTAGAAATTTTTGGGATAAATGATTGGACCATGCAAACTAGAAATACCTTTTCTTGGATAAGGGAAGAGATTACTCGCTCCATATCTGTCTCACTCATGATATATATAATAACTTGGGCATCCATTTCAAGTGCATATCCGATTTTTGCCCAGCAGAATTATGAAAATCCACGAGAGGCTACTGGGCGTATTGTATGTGCCAATTGCCATTTAGCTAGTAAGCCCGTGGATATTGAGGTTCCACAAACGGTACTTCCTGATACTGTATTTGAAGCAGTTGTTAAAATTCCTTATGATATGCAACTAAAACAAGTTCTAGCTAATGGTAAAAAAGGAGCTTTGAATGTGGGAGCTGTTCTTATTTTACCGGAGGGGTTTGAATTAGCCCCCCCCGATCGTATTTCACCCGAGATGAAAGAAAAGCTAGGAAATCTGTCTTTTCAGAATTATCGCCCCAATAACAAAAATATTCTTGTGATAGGTCCTGTTCCTGGTCAAAAATATAGTGAAATAACCTTTCCTATTCTTGCCCCAGACCCTGCTACTAATAAAGATGTTCACTTCTTAAAATATCCTATATATGTAGGTGGAAACAGGGGAAGGGGTCAGATTTATCCTGATGGTAGCAAAAGTAACAATACAGTTTATAATGCTACGGGAGGAGGGATAATAAGCAAAATTTTACGAAAAGAAAAAGGGGGATATGAAATAACCATAGTGGATGCATCGAATGGACGCCAAGTGATTGATATAATCCCTCGAGGCCTAGAACTTCTTGTTTCAGAGGGCGAATCCATTAAACTCGATCAACCATTAACGAGTAATCCTAATGTGGGTGGATTTGGTCAGGGGGATGCGGAAATAGTACTTCAAGATCCATTACGTGTCCAAGGCCTTTTATTCTTCTTAGGATCGGTTGTTTTGGCACAAATATTTTTGGTTCTTAAAAAGAAACAGTTTGAGAAGGTTCAATTATCCGAAATGAATTTTTAGATCTGTCTCTTTTCTTTAGCTTTATCAAATTCGTAAAAAAGAACCAAAAAATTTATGAAAAACCTTTTGCCTCTCTTTAGATTTTCTATTCCTTTTCGACCAGGTATCAGGAATTGCTTGTATCATAGGCCTAATCTGAGTATGTATATTGAGAAAAATTCACTTTACCCCCTTTTCTTTTTCAATAAAAATTAAAAAAAAAAGAAGGGGGTGTGATGGAACTCTGTCGTTATTGACCAATTGAAATTGATAGAATGTATAAATAATCAAGAGTTTTTTTCTATTAGACTGCAAAAATTTGACTAGATATTAAAATAAGATAAGAAAAGCAAGCGCAGAAAAAAGGGAACCATAAATCGGCGAAACAACAAATTTTAGGGACGATAGGGAGTTTTATTTGTCTTGCTAGTCTTCGACACAAGAAAAGGATGTTTAAAATTCCTTTTCTTGTGTCGATCTTGTCCTTCTTAATTCCATTCGTTAAAAATTCCTATTCTTAGTTTACATATATATTACTATTTCTATTTCTATATAAGGTTTTAATATATATTAATTAATAGTATATATAGTAGTTACTTTTTGTAGTTTTGTGATTTTTTTTTTATGAAATACTAAATAAATAAAAAAAATAAGAAAAAACTTCTATTAGTATAGTGATATAGACAAAAATTTAATGATAGATCTAATGATAAAAAATATTGTGTCAGCCGGGAAAGCAGGAAAAGGAAATTAAGTGATTCCCCTTTTTTATTCTATCTTTGATAGGTTAATAAATACTATATGTTCGCAATATACTAATTTAATTAAGTTCCTTTTTCAAAAACACGAGAAAAATTGTTCTGATTATTAGCAGTTCAACGGGACCCCCTCGAATCAGACAAAGAAGGAAGAGTTGGGCCCCGTTGAGT